ATTGACCCCAAAAAAGAAACGGTAGGTACAGCTAGTCCATGAACAGCCAACCATCGTACTGTAAAAATTGGATAGGTTCGATCTATGGTCATTGGGGCCTCCTAAAAGGATTTACTAAATTCATCGAGTTGTTCCAAAGAATCAAAACGGCCAGTTATTAATGGAATTCCTTGTCGGCTCTCTGTAAAATACTCGTTTGGCCGAGGGCTTCCAAACACGTCGTAAGCTAAACCTGTGCTGACGAATAACCAACCCGCAATGAATAGGGAGGGTATAGTAATGCTATGAATGACCCAGTATCGAATACTAGTAATAATATCAGCAAAAGAACGTTCTCCTGTGCTTCCAGACATCTCAAGCTCCACATATTCTTGTACAGTCAAAGGGGGATCGATTCCGTAAAAGATGAGATCAGTAAATGGAAATTTACTGAAATTAAATCTTTGTGAGATCGTCAATATTGTACCGAGGGTGTCTTTAGAGTATACCGAATCAGTATAGCTATCCTTCTTCTGACACAGCAATGCAATTTCAATCAGTATCGCAATGAAGTGCTAGATAAATCCTTTCTTCCTTTTTTGTTGCTTGTCGATGTAGAACCGTGCGCCACACCATTCCATTCAATAGAAAATTCCTTCAATTCTTGTAGTATAGGATTTCTATCCCTTATTGGCTTCGGAATAGAAACTGAAGATCAGGTAAAATGTGAATCCGACGAGTTGGTTTCTAATAATTAATGAAGTAGATTCTCATATTCACACAATTCGATTAGATGTGAAACCTTTAAATTTCCTTTCGTGATTGTAGAACAGGTTTTTGGAATCTTTTTTTTTTCATTTTAAAGAATTGGTTAGCCGTCCAGTAAAGGTAACAGTAGTAGATAGTATTCGATGAAAGAACTAAAAAACGAATAAAATAATAGTAACAATCAATATTCGTGATGCGCGCATTGTTGTATTAGATCTAAAGGTTCTTTCTTGACCTAACTACAAGGAAGGGCTTTATAATATAGAAAGACAAAACGTAGAACCTAGAAATAACTAATATAAATTACTAGTCTTAGAATCAAGTTGAACCAAAAGAAAGATTTTACTTTTTTGAGTGATCCTATTGTGTGATATCTTTTTTTATTTTTTCTCATTGGAGATATTATGTGAATGAACCTACTACGGAATCTAATGAGTTAAAATGAAAGTCAAAGTTGTTATGTTATAAGGTCACTGTTCGTTATAAAATAGAAAATGGATTCGATACAATAAAAAAAAGTAAATGATCCAAATAGAAATTTGTTTCTAATTTTATTCCATAGTGATTGAAAAGTGATTCAAAGAGAGTTTCCTTTTTGAATGAAGTTACACGACACAGTTATTATTTTAATATTAGTTTACTCAGGAGTTGCCCAATAAATCTGTTGATTCGGAATCAGGGGATGGGTAGCTGTCACAGATAATGAATCCATTTCTTTTTCGACCTCTGGCACTCTATCCTTGTTAAGGCCGTCTATCAAAATGGATGAATCAAAAACTTTCAATTGAACTTATTCTTTCAATTGATATTTTTGCTTATCCTCGTATCTTTCAAAAATGGAAACTTAGGTAAGTGCTTTATAAACCATATGTATAAAAAGAACATATTTCGTTTAGCCCCTTCATGCTTACTATAACTAGTTATTTCGGTTTTCTACTAGCGGCTTCAACTATAACCTCAGCTTTATTTATTGGTCTAAGCAAGATACGGCTTATTTGAAATTAATTGAATGAACAATTTATAAAACAAAATCTTTTTGTGGGATTCCATGTATTCTATAGTTCCTTACCGCGTCAATTGCCAATTATTAGTCATTGAGATTTATGGGCAATTCGGATTAATATTTAGGGATAGATATTACCTCTCTTTTTTTTTTCCCTTTCAAACAAATTGAAATGATTGAAGTTTTTCTATTTGGAATCGTATTGGGTTTAATTCCTATTACTTTGGCTGGATTATTCGTAACTGCATATTTACAATATAGACGTGGTGATCAGTTGGACCTTTGATTAATTAGCATTTCTTTTTTTTTATTATTATTTATTGACCTCCTCCTTTCTTTTCTTTAATCCACAGGAGGTCAAATTCTGATTCCTGTTCAAGTGAGTGACCTTATTTCAGTGTAATTTGACCTAACAAGAACGGAATCACGCTCTGTAGGATTTGAACCTACGACATCGGGTTTTGGAGACCCGCGTTCTACCGAACTGAACTAAGAGCGCTTTCTTATCACAATAGATAAGACTGTTCGCAATTGTGATTCTTTTCCCAATAAATCTTGCATGCGTATACTATCATATATAGTATCATAAAATGAAAGATTATGTCTGTCCAATTTTATCGATCTCAATCGATCCCTCATTACTGCTCAGAGGATAAATAATAGGTAGGGATGACAGGATTTGAACCTGTGACATTTTGTACCCAAAACAAACGCGCTACCAAGCTGCGCTACATCCCTTTCAATTGGTCTACAGTGTCATTGTAGAGAATCCCCGTCTTGTTTTCCATAGTGTTATTTCTTCCATTGATATACACTATTTATATTGCCGTTTCTTCTTTTTGGGCTCATATCATATAATAATAAAAGCCTTATATACATGCATATGGAACTGAGGGTCAAAAAATGAATATTTTTCAGGAATGTTCAGGAAGAAAGAGACATAGTTTTCTGTTTTAAGAAAAGAAAGGAAAATCTTATCTACCGAATCATTGTACATTTCAATTTGAATTAGGGATTCCCCATACAAATACAAGTGGTCCTTAACTACATATGCATCCGATCATATATGTATTGCCGTTATGTATTACATTACAATAAAGAAGGAGGGTTTTCAATGCGAGATCTAAAAACATATCTTTCCGTGGCACCGGTACTAAGTACTCTATGGTTCGGGTCTTTAGCAGGTTTATTGATAGAGATCAATCGTTTATTCCCGGATGCGTTGACATTCCCTTTTTTTTCATTTTAGTTATTGACATGGGAAAGATTGAAGAAGATTAGAGATGCAATCTAATATCTGTAACTAATTCCTCTCCCCCTCTTTTCTCTTTTTAGAATAAGGGAGGAAAGAGAAAGAAAAGAATAAAAGTGGATTCAATCTCAGCGAAACCTGGATTCAGGCTTGAATTAATTTAATAATAGAATGAGAACGGTAATGTGGGTCTAGGGCAACAGTATCATACAAGATACTTAAATAAGATACTGTACTTTAATTAGTTAATTAGAAATCGAGTTCGAAACCGTAGTATTACTTATTATTTACTATTACTCTATTGATTGTAACGAAATCTTTCATAATTGGATTTCGAGTTAGCAACTTCTATTTTTTTGTTCCTTTCTTATTCGCTTCAGATCGAAAAAATAGAAGAGTTGAGCGAATCAAAAATCCAAAGGAGGTTCATGGCCAAGAGTAAAGATGTCCGAGTAACGGTTATTTTGGAATGTACCTGTTGTGTCCGAAACGGTGTTAATAAAGAATCAAAGGGCATTTCCAGATATATTACTCAAAAGAATCGACACAATACGCCTAGTCGATTGGAATTGAGAAAATTCTGTCCCTATTGTTACAAACATACGATTCATGGGGAGATAAAGAAATAGATTGAAGAGGGTCTGTTTGTCACCCTTCCAAGGAACAGGAAAAATGACATATTATAGATATAACATATATTTAAATATAAATAAACCAAATCCTATTTCTTAATTCTAATTTCATTTTTGATCCGACTGAAATAGGATTTTCAGGATAAGGAATAAACAAACCATGGATAAATCCAAGCGACCCTTTGTTAAATCCAAGCGATCTTTTCGTAGGCGTTTGCCCCCGATCCAATCGGGGGATCGAATTGATTATAGAAACATGAGTTTAATTAGTCGATTTATTAGTGAACAAGGAAAAATATTATCTAGACGAGTAAATAGATTAACCTTGAAACAACAACGATTAATTACTATTGCTATAAAACAAGCTCGTATTTTATCTTTGTTACCTTTTCTTAATAACGAGAAACAGTTTGAAAGAACCGAGTCGACCGCTAGAACTACTGGTCTTAGAACCAGAAATAAATAGGCTTACTCGTCAATCGAATCAAAATTCCAATCCGAACTCAAACGCAGATTGATGTTTTGTTCTAAAAATCCGAGAATTCAGATTTGATTGTCGTGTCGTAAGAAAAAAAAGATTTACTCTTCCCCGATTCTTTGATTCTTTTTTTTATTGAATGCGTTCGCTCATTTTGACGACTTTCCCATATTATCCATTTTTTATCATACGAATTTCTACTATACCTTCCCGGAGTTCATTCTCCGGGGAACGTCATTTAGAATTTTACTGTGGATTCCTTACAACCCCCTTATTTTATGATCTCATTGGAAATCATAGAAAGACAATTCCTATTTAATATAGCTATTTGTGCAAGTATTTTACGATTAAGAAGCAATTGCCTCTTATGCAGATCATGTATTAATTTACTATAACTATAGGATACCCTATTCTCGCGAATTACCGCGTTTATCCGAGTGATCCACAAACGACGAAAATCTCTCTTTTGCCTATCTCTATCCCGATGGGCCGAAACCAAAGCTCTTATTTTCTGTTGAGTAATAGTTCGAGTAAGTCTTGAATGAGCCCCCCGAAAGCTTGATGCAAATAAACGAATTTTTGTTCTACGTTTACGAGCTACATATCCTCGTCTAATTCTGGTCATTGAATAAATGAAACTTTGATGAATAACTAATAGATTTCCGTTCTTTCAGTTATTCTTTTCCTCTTTACTGGTCGATTAATAACAAAACGGATTCTTCCAATGTATAAAATAAAAATTCCAATGGCTTTTGCTACTATAACCTTCCCGACCACTATTTTTTTTTTCTTTTTTATAGCCACGCGAAATAATAAATTTATTGATACTGGGTATCAAAAACTTAGTAAATAAGTAAATAAAAAAAGTAGTAAATAGCTAAAGAAATAGTGGTTCCATCGTTTCTATGGTTACTTCTTAAACGGTGAGGTCTTCTCTATACACCGGAGCCCTTTCCTTTATTTAATCAATATTCTTGGTAACTTGTACAGTTCACACCCTTTGGCTCTACCCATGAATTATCCAGTAATAGGTCTTTCACAATGAGATCCACCCATACAGTAACGGTAGTTAATTATGAAGGTTAGCTAGGTAGCTGACCCTATTAGTCCGTTCTTGCAAGAGCGGGAACATAATTTAATTTTTCTGCTTGTTAAATAGGCTTTCCCCCGCTTAATGAATAACCATTTGTTACCAATGGGGAATTGCTTCTCATCTTAAATTGAGGTGGTTGGATTTGCACCAATGGAAACCATAAATTTCATACACAGGAATATAATGGATCTTTTTTATTTTTAGATAGTGAATGGGGTTCGTTCATTCTATCCTATTCACTGGTACTGATCATTGATACTGGAAAAATACTTTCCTTTCTTGTGTACCAGCTCATGATCTGAACGAGTCGCACATACACCCTAGTACATGTTCCTCGGCGCTGAGGACATCCCCGAAGGGCGGGGGATTTCGTGACATTTCTGATTGGCTGTCTTGTCTTTCTAATAAGCTGTTTAATGGTTGGCATGCTGAATCGTATACATAATAGGTTGGTTTAGATCGACCCTAACCGGATAATTATGCATTTCTTCGATTTATATTTAATAGAATATTAAACCCGGTAAGAATATAAATAAAAGCTCAATCAAATCCCAGATTTGCGTAAAATCCCTTCTATATTTCATTCAACTGCTACAAGATCAACAATTCCATGAGCTTGGGCTTCTGTTGCTGACATAAAAACATCCCTTTCCATGTCTTCGGATACAACCCATAAGGGTTTTCCCGTTCTTTGTACATAAACCCTTGTGATGGTTTCGCGCAGTTTCAGTAGTTCTTCCGCTTCCAGGACAAATTCTCCCGTTTGTGCCTCGTAAAAAGAGCTAGCGGGTTGATGAATCATTACCCTGATGATATAACATAATAAATGATTCCTCTATCTTGCATGATGAGGCGAAAACAAAAGAATAAAATAACAAGAAAAAAGATAGAATTGAACAACCGTACAGGCATCTTTTGTGCAGTGCATACGGCTCTATAATGGATTTTAGTTTTACCTTGAATCGAATAAAGATAAAATATAGGATCTATCAGACCCAGATCAGCAAATAATCCAATTACCACCCTTCCTTTCATAGGAGTTAAAAAATACTATGATGGTTCCGTTGCTTTATATATTGATTTCGTCTGTGATTCAGCAATCCCAAAGTTTCTTTTTGATCCGATCCAATAAGGAAAAAGAAAATTTGTATTTTTTTACTATTTCATAACATAAATATTGTTAAGATTCTTCCGGTGTGAAAACAAAAAAAGTTTGTGACGCTGAAATGGACTCCCGATAGATAAGAAAAAATCGGAAATACCTTTTATCTCATACTACTCTTTCGATACATAATCTAATGTTTTGAAAAAAAAAAATTTGCATATCGAATTCGAAGTGCCATGCTATTATTACTTAATATTTCTATTTCATATGGCGAAGGCATAGTCTTTTTTTTCTCAAATAAAAATAAAAAACTCATTGGCGCCAAGCGTGAGGGAATGCTAGACGTTTAGTAATTTCTCCTCCGACCAAGATAAAAGATCCCATTGAAGCGGCCAATCCCATGCATATTGTATGTACATCTGGTCGTACAAATTGCATGGTATCATAAATAGCTACTCCGGGTATTACCCATCCTCCGGGCGAGTTTATAAACAAATACAGATCTTTTGTATCATCCTCTATACTGAGATATACCATAAGACCAATAAGTTGATTTGAGATCTCACTATCAACCTCTTGGCCTAAAAAAAGCAATCTTTCTCGATAAAGTCGGTTGATTAGGATCAAATTGTATCCCTTAGGAACCGTACATGCACCTTTTGATGCATACGGTTCAAAAAAATTGCGAAAAAAAAAGAATCAATGTGTAGATTCTAGCCCCCCTTTGTAGGCTCTTTCTCACTTTTAACGAAGGAACGTTTTCTTCCATTTTTCAAGAAAGATAAGTTTTAGCCCGTTTCCCTATAAATATATAATATAAAAAAATGACTAAACTTATCGAACTAACTTCTCATTGATGTATTGTTTCATCGAGATCCAATCCAAATCACGATGTAATTTTCTTGTTCTTGAATGGGCCTCTTCAATTATTTTAGGTTTATGCTCTACTCCAGGTAAAGATATGCCCGATTTCTATTTGCACATATAGGACAAATGCTCCCAATACCACTTCTTTTTGCTACGACTTCCTTTTTTTTTCAACTCATTTGATGTTTTCCGCCAAATACTCGAAGTATTCATCCTATTATTCGATGGATTAACACGTTGCTCCTATTTTTAAAGAACACTTTTTATGATACAAGTAGTAATTATAGATATATTACGAATTGGTTTTTTTATAAACGGAGCCT